GTTTCAGCAGTAGCATATTGTTCCATGAAAAAATTTTGCATGTCATCCGGGAAAAGCCATCTTTTTCTCACCAATGTCTTTTGCATTTGATCCAATAGTGTTCTGTTAGATAGGAACAGATTTGATAAATACTGATAACTCTCGGATAGAGTATTAGAACGGAAAGATCCATTAGAACTATTGGTTCTTCTAAGCCATCTCCGGCGATGATTCAACCCTTCGAAGCGCTTTTCTTGCGTCTCCTCGAAAATCCAGCTTTTTCTCATAGATTTGATTTCGGAAGTAATAAACCACTTTAATATCTCTTCATCTGCATCTGCAAAGAATTCTCGATGTGAAAACATAGAGGCAAGGGCCGGATCTTCGGATAGGACAAAGAATGGATTTCCAGGGTTCCAAATGAATTGGCTTATTCGAAAAAGGACTTGTTCTTTGGAAATTCGAATTCTAGCTCGTGTCAGGTATATACTCTGCAAGAACGCCTCGTAAAACTTATCACCGACTTCATAATTAAACCTGTCAAATTGAGGTTCAAACCCATCGTTATCTTGATCGTCAAGCTTATAATACACACCCCTCTCCTTCTTTTGCTCATCCGCTTCAAGAGGATTAGGATTCGGTTCAACTTCATCTTCATCATAATACGAATCATTCTCTTGATCATTCTCTTCAAGCTCATCCTCTTCATAGTCCGCAAGAACGAACTGGATCTGCTTGGCCCAAAATGAACTGGACCAATAGGGAACTCCCAATTCATTGTCATTGGTCCTTTCGACCCAATCAAATAGAAAGCCCCAAGGGGACCATATTCTAGGAGCCCAAACTATGAAATTGGAGAACATCTTCTGCGGGTTGACTTTTTCCCCCGCTACAAACACCTCCTCCGATTCATAGATAAATTTCTGATCAATCATAGATTGAAATCCATTTTGTATCATATCTGAGGGATTCCTTGGTTCGGGCCGAAGAAGCAATGGCACTCGATCCTTATCAAACTGACTGCAATCTTTTTCTGTCCGTGAGCATCCCTCTAGATCTGTCCGTGAGAATCCCTCTAGAATGCCTTCTATTTCTAATAGGCCATGAACTAGATCAAAATCATTCTCAACGAGTCTACCATAAGCGATCCTATTGTTTTCCTCTGGTTCGGGTGGAGACCAAAGATCTTGAGCGACCGATCCGGCAGAACAATTCAAAAGATAAAGAAGTATCGTTAATTTCTTCGTGCTCATTCCAAGTTCGACGTACGAGCTGTACAAATAAAAATCCCCTTCGTTACAGAATGTCTTCTGCAAATAGATAGATATCGGATCTATGGGGCAATTATTTAGAAGTAAATTTTGTGCGACAGCCCTTCCTATCTGATAGAAAAGGAGCCGAGAATTCTGAACCGGTATTACATGGGCTCGCAAATCCCAAGTTTGTCTATGACGAGCGAATCTAATTGTATTTTCGTCTATAATTGATTTCCCATGTGAAATACTAATCGATAGGGCCTCATTGGTAAGTGCTATAAGATCTTGTGCATTGGAACCCATGGTTATGGCCGCGAATCCATTAGCCTGGAACGCTTTTTTTTCCAAGCGAAATCCCCTAGTATATGAAAGAGTGAAAAAGTGCTTTCGTTGTTGTGGAATAAGAGGCCTTCGTACCTTAATGCACGTATCTAATCTATGCGGAGCTATTAGAGAGGGATCCACGAATTGGGGAAAATGGGTCGAAGCAATAACAAGACTATTTCCAGTGGAAGATCTTTCACAATCCCAGGAGAGAAGGTTCACTAATAGCTCGAGGGAGAAGGAACCCGAATCCCTAAAATGCAGCTCATGAATGTTTGGAATCCATATTATGCAAGGAGAGATTGCTTTTGTTAATTCGATTTGAAGGCTGATATAAAATTGGGCTACGCGCCACACCGTGTCCATCTCCTCAGTTAGCGCATCCATCCTAGTTAGCTGTTCCAGCTCCATATTAATCTTATCGTCATGAGCATCTCTCTCCTCAAAACTATAGATACTAGGATCAAAATCAATATCCATATCGTCAAAAACATGAATATCTTGATTAATAGCCTCAATAGGGTCACGAGCATCAATAAAAATCTCGATCTCATCATCACTGGCATCACTGTCATCATCATCATCAGCAAAACGAAAAACTGTATCCCGGAACTTGTCCAGAAATATCGTAATGAAAGGAAGATAGGAGTTTTTCGTTAGGTATTTGACCAAATAGGATTGTCCAATTCCTATAGAACCTATCACTAAAATACCCCGAGAGGGGGTTACAGCTAAGCGGAGCGAAAAGGGTTGTAGATCAGATGGGACATGAACACTATTAGCCCCAGACGGGGTTTGTGCATAAGTGATTGTCTGATAATGAGCAAGGAATAGCCGTCTTTCTGCTAACGAGGATGTATCGAACTCATAATTTAGTAGATCCTTGTTATGAAGGTCAATTAAGTTTCCTAAGTAAATTTCTCCCGGTTGTTCCATCAGTG